CCCATGGGGGCGGGGAAGGGAGAGCCCCAATTGGTAGAAAAAAACCCACAACCCCCTGGGGTTATCCTGCGCTTGGAAGAAGAAGTAGGAAAAGGAAAAAATATAGTGATAGTTTTATTCTTCGTCGCCGTAAATAGGAATATTGAAAATCGAATTTTTGGAATTTGAAATAATGTGATGGGCGAACGACGGGAATTGAACCCGCGCATGGTGGATTCACAATCCACTGCCTTGATCCACTTGGCTACATCCGCCCCTTATCCAGCTAAAGGATTTTCTCTTTTTTCCATTCATCATTATTGTATTTATTCTTACCTTCATACTTAGATCGAGATATTCTATTGGACATAGAATGCCAATCTTTAAAATGTAAAAAAAAGGAGTAATCGGCTGTGACACGTTCACTAAAAAAAAATCCTTTTGTAGCTAATCATTTATCGAGAAAAATTGAAAAACTCAACATGAGGGAGGAGAAAGAAATAATAGTAACTTGGTCTCGGGCATCTACCATTATACCCAAAATGATTGGCCATACAATCGCTGTTCATAATGGAAAAGAACATTTACCTATTTATATAACAGATCGTATGGTAGGTCACAAATTGGGAGAATTCGCGCCTACTCTGACTTTCGCGAGACATGCGAGAAACGATAATAAATCTCGTCGTTAATTAATTTGGAAAACTTACTTATCATTCATTGGCGGGGGAGAAACCTTATGATAAAGAACTCAAATTCGGGTAGAGAAGTAAAAGTTTTAGCTAAACATATATCTATGTCTGTTTTCAAAGCGCGAAGAGTAATTGATCAGATTCGCGGGCGTTCTTATGAGGAAACACTTATGATACTGGAACTCATGCCTTATCGAGCATCTTATCCCATTTTAAAATTGGTTTATTCTGCAGCAGCAAATGCTAATCATAATATGGGTTTGAACGAAGCTGATTCATTCATTAGTAAAGCCGAAGTCAATGGGGGCCCCTTTGTGAAAAAGTTAAGACCCAGGGCTAGAGGACGTAGTTATCCGATAAAAAGACCCACTTGTCATATAACAATTGTATTAAAAGATAAATCTAAAATTTAGATGAATCTTTAGAAAAAAAATGGATGAAAAGATAATATAATAAAAAAATATGGGACAAAAAATAAATCCACTTGGTTTCAGACTCGGTACAACCCAAAATCATCATTCCTTTTGGTTCGCACAACCAAAAAATTTTTCTGTAGGTCTACAAGAAGATGAGAAAATACGGAATTGTATCAAGAACTATGTACAAAAAAATAAGAGAATATCCCCCGGTTTCGAAGGAATTGGAATTGCACGAATAGAAATTCAAAAAAGAATCGATTTGATCCAGGTCATAATCTATATTGGGTTTCCAAATTTATTAATAGAGGGCCGAACGCGAGGGATCGAAGAATTACAGATGAATGTACAAAAAGAGTTTCATTCTGTGAACCGAAGACTCAATATTGCTATCACAAGAATTGAAAAACCTTATGGACACCCTAATATTCTTGCAGAATATATGGCTTCACAATTAAGAAATAGAGTTTCGTTTCGAAAGGCAATGAAAAGAGCTATTGAATTAACTGAACAAACAGATACAAAGGGAATTCAAATACAAATTGCAGGGCGTATCGACGGAAAAGAAATTGCACGTGTCGAATGGATCAGAGAAGGTAGGGTTCCTCTACAAACAATTCGTGCTAAAATTGATCATTGTTCCTATACAATTCGAACTATCCATGGAGTATTAGGCCTAAAAATTTGGATATTTGTGAACGAGGAATAATAGACCTTTTTTTATCTTGACATTCTGTCCAGTGATAGAACAAAAAATTCGAAACTATTTCTGTTTTTTCCTTTTTCCGTTAAATCAAACAAAAAATAAACAATTCTAATTCTATAAGGTTGAATAAAAAATGGATTAATCTTACTTTTGATATAAATTGCTATGCTTAGTGTGTGACTCGTTAGTTTTTTCTTTAGAGTTTAAAGCTGGGCTTCAAAAAAAAAAGACTGACCTCCACTATAAACTTAATAACTATATAAAATAAAATAATAAAATAAACGAAAAACTAATAACCAACTTATTGCTTCGTATTGTCGAGATCCCAAGAAACAGTCACTATATGACTGAATGACTGAATCAATCATATAGTTGTAACAACTGAAATTTTCATAAAAAACAAATCTGATTATGGATTTTGAAGAAAAAAAAAATAAAGGGATGCGGATAAATGGAAAGGTGATAGAAAGAGAGAACAAAAATATCAATGATAGATGATTCCAATATGTATGGTCTATGAATCACCTCATAAAAGGCAGTGTGATAAAGCATTAATATTGATATATTAATATATATAATAATACAAATAATAAAGTATAATATAAATAATAAAGATAAATAATAAAGAGCCCTGGGTTAATAGAAACTGAGGAGATTGACTCGGGAACCCATTTTGTTGGGAGCTCCGTTGCAGAGTTCAGGCCTAACCATTAATAGAGAAGCTATAGGAACGACGAAACCTGTGACTATATAAGATTCAACTATTAAAATATAAATAAAATAGAAAAGAAAAATGAATCCTAATGATTCATCGGGCGGGATGGCGGAACGAACCAAGAACAAATTGATTTACTCTGAGAGGTCATGGATTGATCCTACGAATGAAGCAGGAAAGAGTCAATATCCGCCCGCGAAACCCTTATTTATTTATTGTATTACAATACAATATTGTCTTGACTCGATAAGAGTAAAATAAAAAAAAATAGGGATTCGTTATAAAAAATAAGCATTATCTTTATCTATAAATATACACATCTAGCCATATATGGAGCTTCCTATGTAATAAATGAAATATCAATAAATCCCATTACTTAGTTTAGTGTACTAATTATTAAATGGATGTGTATCCGTATCGAATCTTTTCATTCGCGAGGAGCTGGATGAGAGGAAACTCTCATGTCCGGTTCTGTAGTAGAGGTGGGATTAAGAAAAAACCATCAACTATAACCCTAAAAGAACTAGATTTCGTAAGCACCATAGAGGAAGAATGAAGGGAATATCTTGTCGGGGCAATCATATTTGTTTCGGCAGATACGCTCTTCAGGCACTTGAACCCGCTTGGATCACAGCTAGACAAATAGAAGCAGGGCGAAGAGCAATGGCACCATATGCGCGTCGTGGTGGAAAAATATGGATACGTATATTTCCAGACAAACCTGTTACAATAAGACCCACGGAAACACGTATGGGTTCGGGGAAAGGATCTCCCGAATATTGGGTATCCGTTGTTAAACCAGGCCGAATACTTTATGAAATCGGTGGAGTATCAGAAACTGTAGCCAGAGCAGCTATTGAGATAGCTGCGTGCAAAATGCCTATACGAACTCAATTTATTATTTCAGGATAGGGATATAGAACTAAAGATAAACAAAAGGGGTATTGAGGATGAAAAAACAACCGCGGGTTTATTTATTTCTAGACAAACACTATTTCTTTTTTTCCTCATTCTTTGCATTGAAATAACAGATTCAAATAAAAATGATATGATTCAACCTCAGACCCTTTTGAATGTAGCAGATAACAGCGGAGCTCGAGAATTGATGTGTATTCGAATCATAGGAGCCGGTAATCATCGATATGCTCATATTGGTGACGTTATTGTTGCTGTAATCAAAGAAGCAGTGCCCAATATGCCTCTAGAAAGATCAGAAGTAATTAGAGCTGTAATTGTACGTACATGTAAAGAACTCAAACGTGACAACGGTATGATAATACGATATGATGACAATGCTGCGGTTGTCATTGATCAAGAAGGAAATCCAAAAGGAACTCGAGTTTTTGGCGCGATTGCTCGGGAATTGAGACAGTTGAATTTTACTAAAATAGTTTCATTAGCTCCTGAAGTATTATAAATACTAGTAGATGAAACTATGATATAGTTATAGTAGGATATCTGAAATGGATTAAATTAGTAGATTGTGTTTCACGCATATACTTTTAATAATTGAAATTGAATAATTCAAAATAAAAAAACATGTTGATTATATCAAAATTAAGAAGCACCAATAATTAGAATTCGTCATGGGCAGAGACGCTATTGCTGATATAATAACTTCTATAAGAAATGCTGACATGAGTAAAAATGGAACGGTTCGAATAGCATCCACTAATATCACCGAAAACATTGTTAAAATACTCCTACGAGAAGGTTTTATTGAAAACGTTCGGAAACATCAGGAAAGTAACAAAGATTTCTTGGTTTCAACCTTGCGCCATAGAAGGACTAGGAAAGGAATATATAGAACTATTTTAAAACGTATCAGTCGACCTGGTCTACGAATCTATTCCAACTATCAAAAAATTCCTAAGATTTTAGGTGGAATGGGAATTGTAATTCTTTCCACTTCTCGAGGCATAATGACAGATCGAGAAGCTAGACTAGAAAAAATTGGAGGAGAAATTTTGTGCTATATATGGTAATCTTCCTCCGGTATCCTAATTTGATCTCTAACTTCCAATTTGTGAAATAGAGAGGAAAAGTAAGTTATATAACTCTTCCTCCATTAGTTGATGATATTTCAAGGGGTTACCTGGATGAAAGAACAAAAATGGATTCATGAAGGTTTAATTACTGAATCACTTCCCAACGTCCCGGGTCCATTTAGATAATGAAGATCTAATTCTAGGTTATATTTCAGGGAGGATCCGACCCAGTTTGATACGGATACTGCCGGGAGATAGAGTCAAAATAAAAATAAGTCGGTATGATTCAACTAGAGGACGTATAATTTATAGACTCCGCAACAAAGATTCGAGCGATTAGATGATTTTTGAAAACATTCCTTTGGTGAGAGATACAACTCGAAGCTAAAAAATGAAATACAAGAGACTTATTTTCTTCCAAGGAATAGATTCCAAATTGAGGTAAGGAGTGATAAATATGAAAATAAGAGCTTCCGTTCGTAAAATTTGTGAAAAATGTCGACT